TTAGTCTGCGCTGGTGAATGGAAGCCCCCCTATCAAGCAAGAAAGAAGCGGCTTCTCCCACGGCTCCGTCACCATTGACTCTATTTATTATTATGGTAAATCAGTGTATCAAGATGTCAATCTGAGATCTTATTTCGGTTCGATACGTCCACCTACGAGACTCACCTTTGGCTTTCGTCTCGGTAGGTGTATTATTATACATTTTCCCAAAAGAACATTCATTCATTTCTTTCTTCCCCGTCGACCACGACGACTGAAACGACGCGAAAAATCCAGACCCGGAAAGGAGAAGGGCCGGTGGTGGGCATTTGGGAAAGTCGGGCCGATCGGGTGCCTTCATTCAAGCGACGATACAGAAGAAGAACGAAACGAAGTGAGAGGCCGGGGAGCAGGGAAAAGAGTCGAGTCGATCAGGCTCGACGACCGGGAAAAGCAAAACGAAATCAGGATTTGGCCAAAAAAGAAGCAACGCTATGGATACCATGACCGATCACCATCGATAAAGAAGAATCTTTCTAAATCACTTCGGGTCAGCGAGGCCTTCAAGCATCCGAAATACGCCGGGGTTGTAAATGACATAGCGTTCCTGATAGAAAATGACGACTCCTTCAGAAAAACGAAGTTATTTAAGTTCTTTTTCCCAAAGAAGTCCCGCTCCGACGGCCCAACGAGTCATCTACTTAAAAGGACCCTCCCTGCAGTGCGCCCCTCCTTGAATTATTCGGTCATGCAATACTTATTGAATACAAAGAACCAAATTCATTTCGACCCCGTCGTAGTTCTCAATCATTTCGTGGCACCGGGCGTGGCTGAACCATCTACGATGGGGGGAGCTAATACACAGGAAAGAAGCTTAGATAAGAGAATACGTTCTCGCATCGCTTTTTTTGTAGAAAGCTCGACCAGCGAGAAAAAGTGTTTGGCCGAAGCCAAAAAGAGGTTGACCCACTTCATTCGCCAAGCGAATGATCTTCGCTTCGCGGGAACAACAAAAACCACCATCTCACTCTTTCCTTTCTTCGGTGCTACCTTTTTCTTTCTAAGGGATGGGGTTGGGGTGTATAATAACCTTTTTTTTGAGGATGCCCGGGAACAACTCCTAGGTCAATTAAGGATAAAATGTTGGAACCTCATGGGTAAGGATAAGGTAATGGAATTGATAGAGAAATTCATAGACCTAGGTGGGATAGGAGAATTGATAAAGGGAATAGAGATGATGATAGAGATCATACTGAGAAACAGAGGAATTCCGTACGGGTACAACTCTTATTTGAACGAAGTGAAAAAAATGCGATCTTTGTTGTCTAATAGAACAAACACTAATACCTTAATTGAGTCGGTTAAGATAAAATCTGTTTATCAAAGTGCTTCTCCGATTGCTCAAGACATCTCTTTTCAACCGAGAAACAAAACAAGATCATTTCGTTCCATTTTTAGTAAAATAGTTAAGGATATTCCATTAGTAATGAAAAAAGGGGTGGAGGGGATCCGTATATGTTGTTCAGGTCGATTAGAAGGTGCAGAAATAGCTAGAACTGAATGCGGAAAGTATGGAAAAACATCTCGTAATGTATTTAACCAGAAAATCGATTATGCTCCTGCGGAAGTATCTACTCGTTACGGAATCTTAGGTGTCAAAGTGTGGATTTCATATAGTAAAAAAAGGGGGCGTGCTATATCCGAAACGTACGAAATTTAAAAAATATCGTAAAGGAAATAGTGGTAGGGCTTGCAAACCGGACGGTACACAACTTGGTTTTGGAAGATATGGCACTAAAAGTTGTAGAGCTGGTCGTCTTTCATATCGAGCCATTGAAGCGGCGCGTCGGGCTATAATCGGACAATTCCATCGTGCTATGAGCGGACAATTCCGAAGAAATGGTAAGATATGGGTAAGAGTTCTCGCAGATCTCCCTATTACCGGGAAACCTACAGAAGTAAGAATGGGAAGAGGAAAAGGAAATCCTACGGGTTGGATTGCTCGTGTGTCCACGGGACAAATCCCATTTGAAATGGATGGTGTGAGTTTGTCAAATGCTCGACAAGCCGCTACATTAGCGGCGCATAAACCATGTTCGTCAACCAAGTTTGTTCAGTGGTCGTAATTAGTTAGTGGGGAAAAACCGGGCCAGGATTCAAAAGAATTAGGCGAAGTGTTTGTTCCTGAACGATGGAAGTGGAAAGACAAACAGGGAGAGGGATATACTCCTTTGAATCGCCGAAATTGTACGACGTGTTCCAGGCGTACTACCCTGATACGTAACGGTTTCATTCTGCCGTCCCATGATCCGCTTTCGTATCTTGAAATGCCACTTCGTAATATCTGCTTTCCAGGGCAGTGCTTCTTTCTTTTGAGCTTAATAGGACTTTGGAATCGAAGTTGCCCTATACTTTGGGGAATCTTATTCTTACCTCGGCCTCTTCTTGCCTGATCCAGCAGAAGCTCAAGCCCAGCCCGCTCGCTTTGTTCAGTCGGAAGACTTTTCTTTAGAAAAAGACTTTTTAGTCCCCGTCCAACAAGAGAGGTAAAGCCTTTCTATTCAAATGAGACGCACTCCCATTGTCTCGATAAGGTCAGCAGCAGGGCATACAGCAGGGATTGAGTAGTCTTGGGAGGCGGACTTCTAGTCCCCGGTTACGAGTTGACGACGTTGTTAACTACTAAAACTGAAAAAGTCTTTTACACCTTAGGGAAAGCGTACCGGAAGATCTTTCTTTCGCTTAAAATCCCAGTTTGGATGAGCAGAGTTACGCTTGATTTCGATTCATACTGAAAAATAGGTGAATAGTTGATAGCAGATGGGGAAAGCTAAAGGTTTATAAGAGTAAGAGCTCACATTGGCAGAGATGCTTACCATTCGCTGCGCTCATTCAATAATAGCTGTTCGATTACTGATCTATGTATTTGAAATGTGTTCAGCTTCTTGAGTCCAGTCTCTCCTTTCAAGCATGGGGTGCACCTACCGAGATGAGAGAAAGTGCGCTTCCCGTCTATTGGTAGAAAGCTGCACGTGAAGGATTGGTAGAGTTGGCATTCGTATCGGTACCTATCGATCCTCCCTTACCTTACACGCCTTGGTTAGCTTTCTTGGTTTGTGATTCAATAAAGCTTTCAATCGTAGTGACTATCTAATCTTTTAATCTTTGTGGCAATCGTTCGGTCAGGTGAGTGTGAAACGAAAGTTCCCCGGAAAGGTCATTTTCCAAAAGTGCCTACTGGCCGGTCACCGTTTGGCTAAGATCCTCTCTCAAGCTTGATGAGCGGTGCGCGCTTGAACAGCGATCGAGAAAGCCGTGGGCCCCGTAGTACCCGCATACGACAGCTCTGCGGAGCTTTGCGGGTCGATAACCTGTTCGACGTCAGATCCATTCGCGCGCGAAAGGCGCTGTAAGCAATGTGGCTTCAGGGGAAAAATAGAAAGTATAAAAAGAAAGACCTATCGTCAAATAAATCATAAAATTTTACGAGATTTAGATTAACCGCATTTAGTATAAGCTAAAGACACAAAAGTGCTCTAACCACCTGTGATCAATCCATAAAATATATAAAATGAATAGGAACTCAAAACAAGTACATGCTCGAGCATCATTGACCACAACAACTAATAGGGTTATCCAACCCAACATTTTATAAGTACTTTATTTTGGTAACTACATAAACTACCACATATGCCTTTATAGAATAGAGCTTTAAAAGCATTATGCTAACTACATTATTTGCGAAACTGTAATAAGTCAAAGGGTAGGCCTGAAATTGGAAAAACCAGTAGACGGAAGAGACTGTAACTACTTTTTTATTTCTTCTAGTCTCTCCGGTCACCGAGGATGATCGCCCGCACAATGAGTTCTTGCTGTTCATTTCGCAGCATTTGTAGCCTCCTCTCGAGACCCCTTATTCTCTGGTCCGTCGCACGCATGCGGTCTCCTACGATGGCAGGGTTCGCCGGGCGCAGGTGTCTCCAAAAGGCTGTTAAGAGTCTCCGGCGTTCGCGCAGGTCGTTCTCTACGTGCTGTATTTCCTCTCCAACTTGAGCGAGCCTTTCTGCAATAGCCATAGTTCATCAACCGCGCTAATCAAAAAATTCTTTGATTTTAGAGCACGAAGGCTTATCGAGCCTCTATTTATAGAGTGTAGAGTAATCCCGCCATGCGGCACGAATTTGATGGCAGGCACAATCCTTACTAGTTTTCCGCAGTTGAGTACTATCATGCCTGTGTGATGAACAAACAAACTACCTTGCGAAGCAACACGCCCCCCAATCACGCTGCCTGTGTGAACAAACAAACTTTGCACAACCAGCTTAAGCAGTTCCGCCTAATCGATCGCTGTGAAGTAAGTAGTTCCGCTGGCAGACCGTTTCGTGTTTGTTGTATAACGGGAGTAGGGGACTTCTTTATTCTCATAATAGCACAGGACAAGAGCAACAGATGGCACGGGATAGTAGCTCTTTCAGATAATGCGATAGCGCCTTGATCGAGCCACGAGGCGAAGGTTAGCACGGTTGAGTACACTTATTCCAGCTAACGGCTAAACCATAGAATAGTCATAGTAGTTGGCACAGTCTACCTCTCCCTCGGCAGCTAGGCATAGTTCAAATAGGCATATCTAAGATAGGCCTTCTTCTCTTCTGGCAATATCAACATGGCATCTCAGGCAGGCTGTCACTCCTTTCGGATGCAAGATGAGATAGAGGGCTGTTTGGTAAATCAATGATGAGGGATAGCGCGATTGAGAGTGAAATAACCATAATTAGAGGCTAGGTCCTTTAATTTAAGAGATAGGGGGGGTGGATAGGACGATGTTGGACTATCGGGGAAGGGGCTTAACTTAGGATTATAGAGTAAGCGGCCGACCATTAGTTCAGAGATATTCCTTTCCTCCCATGCCGAGCTACCTGGGCTTCTGGGCCTATGCAATTATGTTGACTAACCATGGATAAGTCCGATTCCCCCACCGTATCTAAAATGGGGGAGACTGAGATAGGCTCATCCGGTCTAGCTCTAGCTTTAGCAGCTCAAGCAACTCTAGCAGCTTCGGAAAGAGTAGCTATTTCGGAATAGGGGATTGGAACCCGAACGGGGATTGAGTTTAGTTCCTCTTGTTCCATGTAAGTGGTTAAGAGCTCTTATTTTTGAAGAAAGACAGAACTCTTCTTTATATATATACACAGTTTTCAGTCTAGTTCGCCACAAGGCATGCAAGCAAGGAAGCTAGCCTAGTCAAGCTGCACCCAATCAACAAACAACAGATAACAACCAATCGCGGAACACACACTGAAACCTAGCACTCTCTTTTTCGGTAATTGAATTGAGCCCAGAGGTTTCGGGGAATCTAAGCTAAGCTAGTCAGATGAATCACAACAAACGTGTTCAGCCATCACTTAAGATAATATAATAAAGAGAAGCGGCACTCGAAAGCGCAGTTTGAGTTACTACTTCTATTGCTCTAAATGGGATAGCTAATTCAAAGCATTCTAAAGACCTTCTTTAGAAAGGAAATTCATGCATAAAAGAGTATAGCGCAATAGTGCTTCAGACGAATTGGAGCTTCAAGTACGCATTTGGTAAGAGAGAAAGAGAGAGCTACATACGAATAGAAAGAAATGAAGCTACTGAAGCAAAATCAATGCGAAACTCCCTAAAGGGAAAGACAGGTATTGAACAGCAACCAAGTGACAGAGTATTCCTCGCTCAATCTGTCTGATAGAAGAATCGGACCTTAGCTTTCGCTGCGGTCGTCCAGAGCTAAGAAACAGATGTACCAGTTAGCATGCTTTCAGCCTTCCAAGCGAGAACTATCGGGCATTACGCGCTACGAGCTGAAGCTAGCTTTGAACCAAACGAGCTTCGCGTATCCGCCAAGTGAGATCTTAGAGCTATAAAGCTAAGTGCTAGAAAGGAAGGAGTAGCGGAAGGACTTTCTTACCCACACTCTGGAAATGTTCACTAAGACAAGGCGTGAGCAACCCTTTCATTTGATTTTGGCACTCGCGAAACACTAGTGGAATCTGGATAACCCCAAACCGTCAGATTTGAGAACTTGACGTAAACAGACTACCAAGGCCTTACTCAAATAAGGGGGTGGGTCTAGGGGCAAAGATCCTGTTATCGTTTCGGTGGCATCAATTCCATCAGGAAGGGCAGAGGGTTGGTATAGAGATTGGGCGGATCTAGCTAGCTCAAGAGCTATTGTAGGCTTACCTTATTATTATTAAAAGGGGAAAGAATGGGGTGGGAGACAGATAAAAGAAGTAGGGTTTGCCATAGCATTATTCGTCTTCGAAGCTGTCTTATTCTAGCCATGGCATTCATCGAGGGCTTTCCGTCCGCACAGTAAAGCGTGTGCACTTAGAAAGGTTGACTTCTTTAGGGAAAGGTTGACTTCTTTAGGCCCTGTTCGGCTATGTATGTCCAAGCACACAAGCAACGAAGTCGGGTGGTGGTCTGGTAAGGTTTCCTCCGAAGAACCGAAAGCAAAGCGCTATGCCGGGATCGGATAAAAAGCAAAAGTATAGCGCGCAGAGCATTCTTGGCTTGATTAGGACAAGCGTAGCAGCCTTGTGGCACTGCCCTTTCAGGTATATCCCATACATCGATCAAGTAAGCTTTCACTTCAACGGAGATAGAAAGTCGTTTATCAATTCCCAGCGTGACACACTAGATAGAGCTGCAGAGACATGAATCAAATCTTTTGTCTCCCTTCTTGCTAGGGAAGAAGGTTGCCCATATTCTATATCTTGATTCGGAAAGGTGCCGTCCGTATAGTTCTATTTTGGGGCGTAACGTTGTGGTTGTTCCCTCGACTGACCGAGAAAAACAAGTTCCAGAGGCATCTTCCATTCATATCGATTTGGGTTTTTCCGCACCATATTTTGATCTGCCTCTTCTTCGATCCGGAATTCCCAGCAAATCCTTGACTCCTCGAATACAATGGGATTTCACACCTGGCGAATCTTTCACTCTACCTCCTCTTATTAACACCAGAGAATGTTCCTGCGAATTATGACCTTCGCCCGGAATGTGAGCAAATATTTCATGTCGATTGCTCAACCGTACTTTGGCTATCTTACGTGGAGCTGAATTAGGTTTTTTCGGTGTTCTCGTTGGAACACGCGGGCGTACTCCTTGCTTCTGGGGACATTGATCCGAAGCTCGAGTACGGTCCGTGCGCCGTTTTTCTTCTCTACCATGACGAATCAATTGATTTAATGTAGGCATCGCTCTTTCCTTTGTCCTTCTCCCCGATTTTTGCCCTATCACTAGTGGTTACTCCCGATCCGAAGCACCCCTTTTCCATTCATAGAGAGATCCAATCGTCAAAATCAATAAAAAGGCCATCATGGACCAAGATCCAAACGGATCAATCTTGTTGAGGGGTACTGCCCAAGGAAAGGAAAAGGTTACTTCCGGATCAGGGATAATAAATAAAATTGAAACAAGATAAAATCGTATATCGAAACGACTTCTGGCATCACCGGAAGGATCGAAACCACATTCGTAGGCCGACAATTTTTCTGGATAGGTCGAACTATTGGAAGCAAATGGAAAAGGAACACCGAGTGGGATCAAAGAAACTAGCGGACTGATCACTAAATAGATACAAATAGGTGCAAATTCTGACATCACCACAGCCCACTTGGTTCTCTCGCTCCTTGCTCGCGGAGCGGCATACCGGAAAAAAATCAATAAGAAAAAGCCAATTAACGAACTAAAGTTTCCAATACCGACAGCAGCCCCTATACCTAATAATACAGCACAAGAGAAAAGAATTCCGTTACTCGTTAGCAGCATCTCCAAGTATGTATCTCATATAGATAGAGTTGGGGCCGTGTTCTCTGATATCTTTCTTGACTAATTCTAAAAATTGGAGAAATATGTTGTCTATTTTCTTCGTGTGCCACTCAGCAGGGTAGTGGGTGCCCCGGATAAGCTCCTCCTCCTTCTCGTCAAAGAAGTCGATAAGAGCTTCTTGAGGATTGTAGGCGGCATTTTCGGCTAAGGCAGGGTGCTGAGAAAGCACTTGTTGAAAAACAGAAAAACATGAGTGTTTCTGCTCCCGCATCTGGAGATCCCTATTCTCGAAGTCGAGTAATCGGTCATACTCCTTTTGAGAGGGGGCTTGATCCAATTCATTCTTGATGTCAGCCCAATACCCCCCCCTTTCCTTATCAAGAAGAAAGGGGCTATTGTCATTCTCGAGTTTGACAACTCGATTCCTTAAAGAAGATTCGAAGCTAGCATTGTGGTTCCAAATGGATGCTGTTTGGTGCGAAGGTCCCGCTTCATCGCGCGCTGGGATCGAAGAATTCACCGACGTGCCCCCCATTTCTGTTTCAGGAAAGGGCTCTAGCAAGACCTGTATACCGAATGAATCATTGCTTGATGGGCCGGAAGGGCTGGAATAAGGAATGACTTCCTTCCCCGACCCCTCAAAACTTAAAAGAACCACACCACTCAAAAAAAGACAAAAGGCAGAAACTAAATGGATTCGTACAAAATAGAAAAAGATGTATATGATCAAATAAATGGAAATATAAATGATCATATAAAGTGGAGATGCCTTCGTTATCTTTTTCTGTACAAAAAAAAGATGAAAAAGAAAGATCAGGCCAAAAATACAGATTGAAAACACTATGAGATTTTGAGTGGTGGTGATCATAGCGGTGAGAATCTTCCAATTCATTCAATTTGGTTCATTCTTTGACTGCTCTGCTCCCCCCGAGAGACTTTTTTTAACAAAGAAAGATTGTGGTTGTTGACCAACAGAATTCATGGGAGAAGAAAGACGAGACCTCCACTGAACACCAAATGAATCTTGGCAAGCAGTTGATAAAGTAGACGCTACTAGACCTGTGAACGAGGATAGCCGCATACCGGAGAATATAGCTTTTCTACCCGAGATCTTTCTTTTCTTCTCTTTATATATTTCTAATTACCTTTCATTTTAATAAAAACTGTAGTTCGAACTACAGCTCGACTTCCTTCTTCTTTTGTCACAAGAATTGCTGTTGAGCTGGGACCAAGAAAGGGAAGCGATTCGGACTGAGAGACTGAGACGCTAAGCTTAAGAGTAGGTAACGAGTAGCTGTTCTCATGTACGCCGGCACTGCCCTATTAAATGGGATATAGCCCTCAAAGCAAGAACGAGGCCATACCTACATGCATGAAGCTCCGCCTCAACCGACAAGCATACTCCCAAACATGCTTGAAAACCTGTGATCCAAGCACCAGTCGTAGTGCGCAACAAACCACCTGCTCCAGCCATGCCCGGATTGCCAATCGACGCCCCATCAGTATTCAATTTGACATATCCTTCCGGTGGTAAGCGCTATGAAATTTTTCTTTCATCAGTGAAATGCGAACCTGCCTTCACAAAAGCATTTTGAATATCCTCAGCACAAATAAAGCCGGAACCGCGCTTGTATTAAGAGTGTTAGGTTACACGGGCTGGCCTTACTTAGGAAGTTAAGAAGTTAATATGTTTGTAATCTTTGTAATTCGTTTTTCAATATTCTGTTTTAATTCTAGGTTTTATTAGTTCCTTATTTTAGGATATTTTTCAGACTTTCCTTATACTTAGAATTAGGTCATTGTAATTTAATTATAAAGCATAGAACCCTCTGTACCAGACCTAAGGTCGGCTGAATAACAGATTGAGTTTCAAAACCCTAATTTCATCTTCTTCTTCCTTCTTGACATGGTATCAGAGCCCAGGTTTTTCCAACAAGTCTCGACCCAGTAGACACACGGTGGGTTGTTGGGCTTCCGACCCAGGTCCGATGTGTGAGGTGGAGATTGTTGGGGGTTATCCCACATCGGTTGTAGATGGGGTTAGTGGTCAGGTTATAAGTGTGAGGGAAAGCCTCATCTCTTGAGTTAGCTTATTGGCGAGTTAGCTTAGAGGCGACGGATGAGCTATTTATTATTCCCTAGGAGCTGACAGATTGGTATACCTCCCATCGGATCATTGTTTGATAGCAGCCGAGCGATAAGCAGCTAAACGTACCTTTTTCAAATTACGTAAGAGAAGAAAGAAGGGATTAGAATCGACTTAGTATTGGATTAGCCATAAACCTGACATCAGCCATCAATCCGAGGAGAAGGACAGGCAAGTTAGAGGAATGCTCCCCGGGTAGCGCGAACTAGAAGAGATAGTTAGTAACGAGTTTCATAGAGAAAGTGAGGGAAGACTGAATAGCTCTTGAGAGCTAGGTAAAGCGCTTTTAAGCCCTCCGCTATTGCTTTTCCCGTGAAGTGAGCGGATTTAGCCTCTATTGAGCAGGTCGAGTCGAACGAATAGAGTTATCACGATCCTGGCGATGAAGCTAATTAGGTCTAAAAAAGGCTCGAAAGACCTAAGTCGAGTCAAACAATTGACCTAATACTTTTACGAATGGAAAAAGAGCTTATAGCAGCTCCACCAGGGAAGCTTCCTTCGGGATTAACCAGTAGCCGTCCTCAATGGACGCGAGAAAGGTAAAAAATGCGTGTGCTACAGGAGACAGATGGCTAATAATGGATGGAAAGCTATAGCCCCCATCTCTAAGAAATATTGACTTCATGAGACTAGCTCGTAGCGACCCTGAAGCGGCATTAGGGGAGCAGGGATGAAAGAAGGCATAGAGATTCAATCATAAGAGAAAGGGGATTAGCAAGCAGGAAAAGATCAATAAACAGAAGGCCCTACAGTTTACAATATCGAAAAAGGAAAAAGCCACTCATCAATTGCTTGTGAAATGCGGATGAGCACGGGCAGGTGTTACACTTTCCCGAAGCGGTAAATGAAAAATGAGATAAGAGATGTTAGCATTAGCGGAAGATTGATCCTATAGCCCACTATCAAACGGTTGAGGATCTACCACTCAAGAGATGATATGCTTACCCGTGAGAAAGTTTCCCGTGTTGGCAAATCCGGTCTCAAAAGCCGCCCAATTCTCTTTCAGGCAGCCACTAGGTTTCCCCTCGTTTTTACTTAAGAAAGATGGCGCCTCTAATCTAAAAGGATGTCTTCAATTGTTTCAGCAGCCAAGGCCAGAAGAGAGAGTCCTACCATCACGAGGGATTCGAGATAAAGAGATGGCAAGCCGGAAGGACGACGGGAGATGATCGTTCGGACAGGAGGAGATGTGGACGAGTTTTAGTCTAGCTCCAAGAAGAAGGTACCGGGACCTCATTGAGCACAAGATTTGAGCGGTTAATGGAGAGCACCAAACTCATGCGTTGGCTTTGGGGCGAGGATCAAGGAGGCCGGATTGACCTTTATGAACCTCAGCGTTCAGTGGTCGGGTTCACTCCTCCTATTGCCTTTACCCAGCGGCAAGACGCTTAGTTTTGTCGGAAAGGGAATGCTTCTTCCCCTCTACTGTGCGTAAGAGTAAGACTAGGCGAAGAATGAAATTCATCAGTTCGCTTGACCAACCCGAGCCTCTAGTTCTTCTTCTTTTGCTAACATCCTTCGGTCGGCATGTTTTCTGCCTTCTTTCTCAAAGAAATGACTTACGTATAGGAAAAGAAGGTCCTAGTCTTCTTCCCACTGACCGCTACTAATAAGATAAGAGTTTCCGAACCACTACCTACTAGTAGTCCGTGCCTTTCTCCAACGGATAGGGGTTCAATAGCTGCTTCTTCTGTAACAGCTTCTTCTTATCAACCTCCCCCAGGTTTTTAAGTACGGTAGCAGGAATAGATCTACTAGGCCTTTTTTCGGGCTCCTCTGCCCTCACTACTCTCTTTGGTTCTGCTTTTAAGAGGCCTTACGAGGGGTAGATGTTTTTAGCTTTTTCGGCGTAACGAAGTTTAGTATCCGTATGTTAGCCAGGAGCGTAGCCTTTACCGCTTTGGTACTTCATCCCGTCGGTACATTGCTACATTTTTCCGAAAGCCTAGAAGAAAGAGGAGGGAAGCTGACTAAGGCAATCAAATCTCTCTCTTATCTTTGGCGGACTGGACCGAAGGAACTCTAGAAGAGAACTCCAGCACTTCTTACCAACTTCCTTCTTCTCGTAGGAGGCATTCTACTAGTAAAGAAGACTCTTATAAGTGGTAGTACCTAGTTGGGGCTTTGTGGTCTAATTCTTTGCCGAAAAAGGTCTTCCTAGAACCGGAACTTGAATAGGGCCCAACGACTTTCCGATGTGATTGACAAGCAGCGGGGCATGGAACGGAGTTTAATTCATCGCGACAGGAGTTCATCAAGTCTAAGAATGGGCCGGTCACCTTTGCTTTGTTCGGCAAGAATATTAGGGGAGTCGGGCATTCCTTCGTAAATATATTACTCCCCGGTTCTCCCTTTCTTTCCAGGGTGGGACTAATCGGTATACCTTCCCTGTGCTTCGAGCTGCCTAAGTGAGTTTGCTTCCCTTCGCTCCATTCCAAAGTAATGGTCCCAGCTGAGCTCCTCCCTCTAAAAGTGATTTCCATTTCCTTCTTGCTTTTCGAGCCGCCTATACTATTTACGGCGGGTCGGTTCAGTCTACTAATGCTTTCCAAGTTGTCTGGTTTCCTAATCTAATGCCCTTACAAATCCTTTTCTTTCTTGGAAGGAGAAGTCTTATAAGCCCGAAACCCCGCCAATCAAATAAAGTTCCCAAGTCATCAAGCCAACCCCGTCCGATAAGGTAAGGTGTCCTGCCCCGTTAAGCCCTTTTCTTTTAGAGACCCAACACCCTTTAGCTTAGCTCCACGAGAACCAACCCACTGAGAGATCTCTACATATAGTAGGAAAGCCAGCACGCTCGGGGACAGATTCCCCAGGGGATTTTGTTGGAAAGCACGGTCACCATTGGTCAAGACCAGAAACTCGTTACCCTTTTAGGAATAGATCTTATCTTAGAACCTGGGGCTTTGTCAGCACCTTCTCGCACCTCTAAGTACAAAGAAGGCAGATCCTTTTATATACGAAAAACCAAACCACGACTTTCTTTTATTACACCTGCTCGGTCGGAGATAGCTGCAACTTACCTACGACTACTCGGCGGTCTCTGAGACCGAACTGATCCACCTACCTTATCTATTTTTTAAACCTAGCTCACGAGAACAGAGGCCGAGTCTCTAGAAGCTAATCCGGAGATAGCCCTTATTGAATTGAGTTCTTTAAGGAAATCTCCGACGAATTGGGCATCTTTTCCCAACTTACAACAGTACAAGGAAGGCGGATCCTAGGTATAGCCTAACAAACCCGACACCTACTTTATATATTACCAGAAAAGAAAGAGTGCTTGGTCCCAGATAGCAGCTCCTGATGCCCGGCTAGGCACGATCGCAGACAGACACAAATGGCGCGCTTGAGGAAGCCGCTTGCCTTAGTGAGCTCGAAAAACAGGTTTTGAAGGGGAGGACGGCACAAGAACAAAGAAAGGTTGAGTCATAGGGGATTGCTTGAGGAAGGCCCACATACCATTCCAATAGAGTAGAGGCACCTCAACTTAGTGAAGCGAGAATTGATAATGCCTTGGGCGCCTAGGCCAATGGCGAATCGGGACGGGGAAGCATCCTCCCTTTAAGAGCTAGCACGGGCTAGAAGGTATCCGGCTTTTTGACATAAACGAATGGGGCCAATCAGGAAGAGGCCCGCAGGAGCTTGCGTAATCTGCAGACAAGACCAGGTTTCACTCCTCCATATAGACTTCCCCCAGACAAGTCGCCATGAAGGAAAGCATTGAACACATCTAATTGATGTAAGAACCATTCCTTGGATGCAGCCACAGCAAGCAAAGTACGAATAGTAGAGATCTTGGCCACAGGTGAGAATGTCTCGATCAATGCCTGATTTCTGAGTGTAACCTTTAGCCACAAGCCCAGCTAGTTAAATGGATTACCGTACAGACATAAACGACTATCAAAAACGAATGACAATACCCCGTCTTTTACGACATTATTCTCTTATCCCCTTTTTCTCATGTCATTTGCTTAACACATGCAATCCGAAAGATAGATTCTAATCAGATGAGTTGTAAAAGCAGGATGGTAATGGCTTCGATTGTCGTTTTCTTTCTTTAAAGTTCGAAAAGACCTTTGAACTTACAACTTCGATTCTTTCAAACACCGTCTACTGTCCCACCAACTGATCAGTGGGTTCATGCCGCACAGAAACCGAGACCTGAGAAGGAGGCTGTAGGAGAGAGTCCAGCATAACTGAAAGAATCTAAGCTGACAAGGACCCAGAAAAGGAGGATGCTGAGGAAGAAGGCTTCAGTGAAGAGGAAAATACAGACTGAAGCAGAGAAGGAACAGAATGTTGGTCTGATGGTGAAGTACCCAGCAGAAGGTATAGAAAGACCACAAGAAGCTGGAGAAGGGACAGACCTCGTCAACGGAGTTTTCTTATGAGCTTTCTTTCAGAAGGCTTGGCTCCGGAAGATGACCTAATGGAGGATGAAGGTTGGTGAGTCAACTTGTAAATGGGCAGACCCAGGTTAAAGAAAATGAGCCAAAGTTTCAAGTTCAGTTAGGTAACTTACCTGATAAGGTGGATTGCAAGATAATCCTTACTTTGCCAAGAGAGTTCATGGCAAAAACCAAAAGGGATGTGGTGGATACTCAGTAAGCTTGCCATGAGGTAGTGATGCCAAAAGTGCCTCGAGGAGGTTACCTGAAGAAGGTTCTTCTCATTATCACTGACGGTCTAACCAAGGAACTATGTATTGGAGCTTACCTGTTCTCCAGGTCTGTTATTAGGATAGGACGGAAGTCGGGGTGGCTGCACTGCGCTTTATATCTTAAGCAGTGTGCTTCTTCCCTTCAGAATGGATCGGTCAAGCTCTTCTTATCTTTCTAACTCGAAAGCCAGCCACTATTCATAAAGTCTTTGTTAAAGCAAAGAGGCACGGATCAGGGAATGGAAAAGTCTTTGGATGAATGAATTTAGGTATCGAAGTTTGACTGTTTGACACTCTCTCTTTCGATGGCGCTATCACTTTGGAGCGATAGCCGTAAGACTGGTATTATAAAGCTACACCTAGGATTCTACATAGCCTTTAAGTTAACAAAGGAAGAAGGGCTTGCCTAGATCTCGTATTCCATCTGCCATAGATGCTTTCTTTTTACTACGCAAGCAAACCGGGGAGTGAGGAAAGCGGAAGTGGGACAGGAACAAAGCAGTAGCAAGAAAAAGGGTACCAAGCATTCCGGGCATTCCTCTTATTAAAGGAATCGGTGAGTGAAGACAAGATCAGATCTTTAAAGCTGAAGTGTTCAAGTCTTAGAATGGAATTACTTATGAAAGAGCTCATAGTGCACCCGGAAGATTTAATTTCTTAGTCATTGGTTGAGTTTGAATTTAAGGGAAAGAAGGAAATCAATATATTTCTCAATATCTTCAACATGCCAAAAATCTTGCGGATTCGTTGGCCGGGTCAAGGCCGCTGCCCAAACATGAACATGAACCATGGAAGGAGATGGTACTTTTTTTGTTTTGGAAGAACAGAACTAAAATGCTGGCAGAGAGACTCCCCCAAAAAGCTTGAACTCACTTTGCTCTCACAGCAGATGATTCAAAAGGTCTGGCCTCCCCTTCTGATTAAGATCCAATTCGGATAAGACATTTGATCTCGACATCAATCAAATCAAAGATGAAAAATTCTTTAACCGCGAGAAAATCCAATTTTTGGGTCATACTATTGCGGTAAAATGAGTGGATTCGCTTTTCACCTTGCCATATCTTAAGTATGTCGTGGACTTTCCCGTTGACTTGGATTGAATTATCGACCCAGAGCCGGCTTTAGTACCTATATCTTTCCGGCCTGAGGCCTTCCTATATTGAATCTTCCTATTCCATCGATTCAGTTGCAAACTATCCTTCCTTATGAGCTCCCCCCTGATCTTATAGCGGATTGGACTGCTTCTTTTTGACTTAGGAACAAAGAAGTCTAGTTACGTGGGAGTTGAAAACTACGGGATTGCTTGCTTTTGGAACCCCTGACATTGAGCATTTCAATTTCCTCCTTCAATAGTTTGTAATGCGCTTAAGGCCGGCTGTTAGCAGGGATCGTTAGCAACTGTAGCTGTAGAAGTCCGTTCGGTGTTTCCGTGAGCAGTAAGCAGCG